TAAACTATTATTTATTAATACTTATAAAAAAATGATTTTTATTTTTACAATGAAAATGTAATGTTTTATTTAAACTATATAAGTAAGAATATAAACGGAATTAAACCGCTTAAGAAAAAAGTTAGCAGCTTTCTCTTGTGAGCAACATATTCTCTTAATTGGAACTATAGTTCATTTTTGTCATTAACAGTAACATGCCTCTTCTTTGGCTTCAATTAAATAAATAAGGGTGATTTCACCAAGTAGATCAGGTCGAAACTGATTGCAATATATTCGCTTCTTATTTATAAGATAAGTTGAATATATTTCAACACTTTTTGAATGCAAATCAAATGTTATGGTTAACTATTATCCTAGTTTGCTCATTCTAATGCTCCTTGATTTCATTCATGATAAAGCCCAATTAATAAAATTAATAAAAAGATTATTGATACTAGAATTCAGTTATTAATTTCTGACACTGGTAGTGTAAATATTATAGGTAGGAGTAGAGCGATTTCTACATCAAAAATTAAAAAAATTACTGCAATTAAAAAGAATCGTAATGAAAAAGGGATTCGTGCCGTTGAAAATGGGTCAAACCCACATTCAAAAGGAGATATCTTTTCTCGGTCAATAATAGATTTTTTTGATAGGAATGATGCAATTATTATAATGATTGAGGTAATAATAAATAAAATTATTCTGGTTAATATTAATGAATAAATTACTTGTTCTGAACATATTCAGTCCTTTTGATTGGAAGTCAAATATACTTATATACTAAACAAGTATCTACCTCATCAATAAATCGAAATATAAAGGAATAATCATACTACATCTACGAAGTGCCAATATCAAGCGGCTGCTTCAAATCCGAAGTGGTGTGCTGCTGAAAAGTGATTGAAATAGTGCCGAAATAAACATACAAATAGAAATAGGGTTCCGATGATTACATGGATACCGTGAAACCCTGTAGCCATAAAGAATGTAGACCCATATACTGAATCTGCAATTGTAAATGGTGCTTCTATATATTCGTAGGCTTGTAGTAAAGTGAAGTAAAATCCTAATAAGACAGTAAAAAATAAGCCTTGTATTGCTTGTGAATATTTTCTTTCTATTAATCTATGGTGAGCCCATGTTACTGTAACTCCTGAGGATAGAAGGATGGCAGTATTTAATATTGGAATTGACATGGGGTCAAATGGGATAATTCCCTTTGGAGGTCATATACTACCTAATTCTACTGTTGGAGATAGTCTTCTATGGAAATAGGCCCAAAAAAAGGACACAAAAAATAATACTTCGGAAGTAATAAATAAAATTATTCCTCAGCGCAGCCCAATTACCACAGGGTAAGTGTGTAGCCCTTGATAGGTTCCTTCTCGTGTGACGTCTCGTCATCATTGTAATATTGTTAGAATAATTACTATAACTCCTAAGAGTAGTAAATCATTGTTAAAGGTATGAAATCATTTTACTATTCCTGTCGTTATTATTATTGCTCCAATGGCCCCTGTTAATGGCCATGGTCTTTGATCTACTAAATGGTAAGGGTGATTATTGTGTGTTGACATTAGTTTACTTCTCTAGAATATAGAGTTCTTAAAACGGCGAATACATATGACTGGATTATTGCGACTGCGGATTCTAATACTAATAAGGCGATTTGAGTAATTAATAATAGGGATATAATTGAGTATGTTAGTGATGGGCCTGTATTTCCTAGTAGTGTTATTAATAAATGTCCTGCAATTATATTTGCGGCGAGTCGTACCGCTAGGGTTCCAGGGCGAATTACATTACTAATTGTTTCAATACATACTATAAAGGGTATAAGAACTGGAGGGGTTCCTTGTGGAACTAGATGGGCAAACATGTGTTGTGTATGATTAATTCAACCATAAATTATGAATCTTATTCATAGAGGTAAGGCTAGGGTTAGTGTAAAAGAAAGATGTCTTGAGCTAGTAAAAATATATGGAAACAGTCCTATGAAGTTATTAAATAGAATTATGGTAAATACAGAAATAAAAATGAAAGTTCTTCCATTAAGGCCATTTTCCCCTAGTAAAGTTTTAAATTCCTTATGTAAAGTTGAGATAACTTTGTTTCAAATTAAGGAAGTTCGCGTAGGAATTAATCAGAATATTATAGGAAGGATTAATATTCCTAATATAGTTGATACTCAATTTATAGATAAGTTAAAGATAGAAGATGTAGGATCAAACACAGAAAACAAGTTTGTTATCATTTTCAGGTTATGTTTAAGATTTTAGATGATTCTAGAGTTTTACTGGGCTCAATCTTTGGAATAAAAAGGTAATAGTTAATTGTGTTGAATAGGATTAATATAATTGTAAAAAATAAGAATAGAAGAAGTCATCTTATTGGTGCTATTTGAGGAATCAAGAAATATTGATTTGTTCAATAATTTTAGAATGACATTCTAATGTTATAAATTAACTAATTTCTTATCATTGGAAGTATTTCGTTACTTTACTATAATATGGTTTAAGAGACCAACACTTACTTTCAGTCATCCAATGAGGCTTCGCTTATTTTTTGAATTCAGTTAATAAATGATTTTGTGGTTACGCTTTCAATTATAATTGGTATAAATCTGTGATTTGCACCACAAATCTCTGAGCACTGTCCGAAGAATAGACCTGGTCGATTAATAAAGAATCTTGTTTGGTTTAACCGACCAGGTGTTGCGTCTACCTTTACTCCTAATGAAGGTACTGTTCACGAATGTAGTACGTCGGCGGCTGTAATTAATACTCGTACTTGAGTTTGTATAGGAAGAACTGTACGGTTATCTACTTCTAGGAGACGGAAACCATTTTCTTGTATATCTGAATAAGGGATTATGTAAGAATCAAATTCAATATGATTAAAGTCTGAATATTCATATCTTCAATATCATTGATGTCCTACAGTTTTCAGTGTAATTGAAGGGTCTCTTACTTCATCTAGTAAATATAGCAGTCGTAAAGACGGCATAGCAATAATAATTAAAACAAATATAGGTAGTACTGTTCATGCTGTTTCAATTTTTTGACCATCAAGTAGGTTTCGGTTGACGCTTTTGTTTCAGAACATAGTTCCTATGACATAAGCTAGTAATACTGTAATGATTAATAAAACTATTATTGTGTGATCATGAAAGTATCCTATTTGTTCTATTATAGGGGATGCAGCATCTTGAAAATTTAGTTGTGCTCAGGTTGCCATTTTTAATGAAAGGAGCAACCCTTTATAAATGGAGCTTAAATCCATGGCACTTTTCTGCCACATTAAAACTTTAATAGAACAGGTAGCTCAGCGTATCTATGTTCCATTGGAGGAAGTTTTTGGTATCATTCAATTGAGGTGTTTAGGTTTAATGGGGATAGAATAGGCCGTTGTGCTGTTATGGCTTCTCATATAATGAAAATTAAAATGAATACCCCAACAAGCGAAATGATTCTTCCTAAAGAGGATATAATATTTCATGCAGTATAGGCATCAGGATAGTCTGAGTACCGTCGAGGTATTCCTCTTAGACCTAAAAAATGTTGAGGGAAGAATGTCAGGTTTACTCCAATAAATATCACTAAGAATTGGATTTTCAATAGGTAGTTGTTCAAGGTTACGCCTGAAAATAAAGGAAATCAATGAACTAGTCCTCCTATAATAGCAAATACTGCTCCTATGGACAATACATAGTGAAAGTGAGCAACAACATAATAAGTATCATGCATAGCAATATCAATAGATGAATTAGCTAAAACTACTCCTGTTAGTCCTCCAATAGTAAATAAAAATACAAATCCTAGGGCCCATAGAAGAGACGGACTATAGGATAGTTGAGTACCGTGTAAAGTGGCTAATCATCTGAAAATCTTAATTCCTGTTGGAACAGCAATTACTATAGTAGCTGAAGTGAAGTATGCTCGAGTATCTACGTCTATTCCTACAGTAAATATGTGGTGAGCTCATACGACGAACCCTAAAATACCAATAGCTACTATAGCATAAATTATTCCTAATACCCCAAATGTTTCCTTTTTACCTCTTTCTTGGGCAATAATATGGGAGATTATCCCAAATCCCGGTAAAATTAGAATGTATACTTCTGGGTGTCCGAAAAATCAAAATAAATGTTGGTATAGGATAGGGTCTCCCCCTCCTGCCGGATCAAAGAATGAGGTATTAATATTACGATCGGTTAATAGCATGGTAATAGCCCCTGCTAATACTGGCAAGGATAATAGAAGAAGCACTGCGGTAATTACTACTGCTCATACAAAAAGAGGTATTTGATCTAGTTTTATTCCTGGTGATTTTATATTAATAGTTGTGGTAATGAAATTAACGGCCCCTAAAATTGAGGAAACCCCTGCGAGATGTAAAGAGAAAATGGTTAGGTCAACTGAAGCCCCTGCGTGGGCAATTGCTCCTGCAAGAGGAGGATAAACAGTTCATCCTGTTCCTGCTCCTCTTTCTACTAATCTTCTGGCTAATAAAAGTGTTAATGACGGAGGTAATAATCAGAATCTTATGTTATTAAGACGGGGGAAAGCTATATCAGGTGCCCCTAATATGAGAGGAACTAGCCAGTTTCCGAATCCTCCAATTATAATGGGCATAACTATAAAAAAAATTATTACAAATGCATGAGCAGTTACAATAACATTATAAATTTGGTCATCTCCAATTAATGATCCTGGCTGTCCTAGTTCAATTCGAATTAATATACTTAAAGCAGTTCCTACTATTCCGGCCCAGGCCCCAAATAGTAGGTATAAGGTTCCAATATCCTTATGGTTTGTAGAAAAAAGTCACTTTCGCAATATTCTATACATCTTACATTACATTATGACCCCTTAATATAAGGATAAGATGGTCGAGAATATTAGGCGATAGACTGTAAATCTATTTAGGAGGTAATGACCTCTCTTATCAAGCCATATAGTCAAATTATGATATTAGACTGCAATTCTGAAGGTGTAGGAGGAAATTTCTACTAAGGCTTAAAAGATTTAAACTTTTATTTATAACTTTGAAGGTTATTTGTTTGATTAACATAAAGCCTTATAAGAATGACATTATTAGTAAGATTGGAATTCCTAATATAGAAGTTCCTATAATTATGGTGTTGAGGTTAATTTTGCTATTGTTGTTATATCATATTACTTCTTGGTTTATGAATATAAACGCTCTGAACATAATTCGTAAATAGAAGTATAGGGTAATTAGAGTTGTTATAACTATAATTAAAATTAATAGGGCATATTGAGATCTTATTATATTTTGAATTAGAATTCATTTTGGTAAAAATCCAAGAAAAGGGGGCAGCCCTCCCAGTGAAAGCATGCTAATAAATATTGAAAATTTAATTATAGGGGAAGAGTTATTATAGTATGTTTGGGATAAATGGAAGATTGACTGATTATTAAAAATGTAAATTACAGCTCTATTTAAAATTACATAAATTGAGAAATATAAGAGTCAATAGTTCGAATTAATTAGTATAGCTGAAATTATTCACCCTAAATGGCTAATTGATGAGTAAGCTATTAATTTACGAACGGATCTTTGATTTAGGCCTCCAATGGCCCCAATGGTTACAGATAAAACGATTACTGTTGTGAAAAACATTGTTATGTGAATTTTGTAAGATAGTAGGATAAAAGGTGCAATTTTTTGTCATGTTATTAGGATGAGACAATTTCTTCATGTTAAGCCTTCTATTACTCCTGGGAATCAGAAATGAAATGGAGCTGCTCCTGTTTTTATTAAAAGGGCTGATGCCATGAGGTATCTAATATAATTATTGAAATCAAAGTCTATTATTCCTGCTAGTAAAATGGATAGCAGAAATAAAATGGAAGCAATTGCCTGAATGAGAAAGTATTTTATTGAAGCTTCATTTTCATACGGTGTTTTATTTTTTTGTATTAGAGGGATAAAAGATAATAAATTTATTTCGAGCCCTATTCAAGCTCCCAGTCAGGAGGAAGATGAAATAGAAATTAAAGTACCTGTTATTAGGGATAAAATAAATAGAAGGGAAGACATATTTCATATAATTAAAAAGAGGAAGATTTTATACTTCCATAAAAAGGGTATGAGCCTACTAGCTTGATTAGCTTATCTTTTTATATTTTGGTGTATGACGCACAGAAATTTTTGATGTTTCAAGAGTAGTTTAATTCTACAAAATATAATAAAGGTGATAATTAAAATCACATGATTTATTCTATCAAAATAACCCTTTTTCAGGCACTTTATTTTACTGTTAAATTGTTCGTAATTTTGAAGTATTTATAATAACAAATAATACAGGTAATCATAAAAATTAGTATTATTCATCAGAAGTACTCGTATAATATAATAAGAACTTATATATATATATGTATCTATATTATATAAGATTTTATATACTATTAATATATAAAAATATAATACCATGTAATATATTATAAAATGTTACAGTTATACATCTTATAATATATAATATATATATATAAATCCTCACCATTTATGAATCTAAATAAAACTTTAGTATATAAATATTCACTAAATATTATATAATAATTAATTTATATTAATATAAATTGTTTATATAATAAAAGTTTATATAATATAGATATATATATATATATAAGTTCTTATATTCATTAATAATATAATACCATGTAATATATTATAAAATGTTACAGTTATATACTAATTATAATAAGCACTTAGTAAAAGATCAATAAATGAATTTGTTGATAAAAGTTAATTTTTTTATGTAAAACACCTTAATTGGAGAATGACCCCCTCCTTTAAGGTCAAAAAAAGGAGGGGGGAATAGTTTTTAAAAACCGTTACTTTTATAAATTAGTCTATTATAATACATGTTAATCCGATTTATTGCAATTTTTTACTATTATCTTATAAAAGTTTTATTCTTGCTAAATGTTTACTTTATGATTATTTTACATGTAATGTTTTTAGATTAATTTATTTTCCTTAATGGAGATAATTATATTTATTGCAGTAATATATATTATTTTTTTTGAAGTAATTCAGATATAGTAATTCATAGATTTCTGGTTAAATCCGTGCCAGCCACCGCGGTTAGACGGGAAGAAAAAGTAAATATTATTGGTTTAGTAGTTAGTATCTATTTTTTATTAAAATTGGAATTTTTAGGTGAAATTTTAATTTTTTAATAATTATATTAAGCGAAGCTATGAAATTTATCTTAAGGACGAGGATTAGATACCCTTTTATTGTAAATGTAAATTTTGAAACCAGGGTAGTAATAGTTATGTTCTTGAAACCCAAAGAATTTGGCGGTATTTTAGTCCTTTCAGAGGAATCTGTCCCGTGATCGACAGTCCACGAGATATTGTACTTATTTTTGTTTTTCAGTTTGTATACCTCCGTCATAAGAAGATCTTTTTAGAGATGAAATTTTCTTAATATATTAAGTATAGTATGTCAGGTCAAGGTGCAATTTATGAATAAGTGGAGATGGATTACAATAAATTTATTTAAATGGATTAGATTATTGATTTTTTTTATGAAGGTGGATTTGATAGTAATTTTAATTATTTGTTATTATGATTTTGGCTCTAAAATATGCACACATCGCCCGTCGCTCTCATTTCTAAAATGAGATAAGTCGTAACATAGTAGGCGTATCGGAAGATGTGCCTAGAAAGTATCAAATTAGAGCTTGATAGAAAGCATTTCATTTACACTGAAAATATTTACTGTGCAATTCAGTTTAATTTGATATTCTATATCTTACTTTATTATTTTATTATTAATTAGGAGAAATATCTTTGATTTTAGTATAAATAAAGAACAAAATTTTTATTGTTATAGTGTATTAGTACTGTAAAGGAATGTTGATGAAATATATTGAAAATATAATTTTTAATAAGTAGATTTTATTTATTGTACCTTTTGTATCAGGGTTGATTAAATATGTTTAATATATTTTATATTCTCGATTTCAAAAGAGCTAATTTTAAATTATTGTTGTTGTGATATAACCATATTTAATTTAACTTTAGAGGAGATATTCCATTCGATTTTGAAGGTATCTAGTTTTTTAAGAAATAAATTTAATTTAGTCTTGGCTGTTAAGTAATTTATTTATTAATTACTTATTAACTAAGATTGAAATATTAGGGGATAAGCTCTAATATTATTCTAAAAATTCTGTTTTATTTAATTTTTGTAAGCTTTAAATTAGCTATCATTAAAGAGTTCGTTGTAGTTCAAATAAGTAATAATGTGATTTTCTTTATTTTAGTATTTTATTAAAATGATATTTTTAATTTTATAAAATTTATAATAATGATTGAATTAGTATAACTTTATTGTATATCATTTATTTTTTGATATAATTAAATAAGGAATTCGGCAAATTTAACACTCGCCTGTTTATCAAAAACATGTCCTCTTGTTTTTATATGAGGTCTGGCCTGCCCAGTGAAATTTTATTTTAACGGCCGCAGTATTTTGACTGTGCAAAGGTAGCATAATCATTAGTCTTTTAATAGGGGGCTGGTATGAAGGGTTTGACGAGGTGTTGACTGTCTCATTTAATTTGTATTTAAAATTTAACTTTTCAGTTAAAAGGCTGAAATTATATTGGAAGACGAGAAGACCCTATAGAGCTTTATAATTATGATTTTAATTATTTTTTGGTTATTATTTTTTATTATGATTTTAATTATTTTGTTGGGGTGACAAAAATATATAAATAACTTTTTTATTTAAGTAACATTGATTTATGAACATTAGATCCATTATTATTGATTGTTAGATTAAGTTACCTTAGGGATAACAGCGTAATCTTCCTCCAGAGTTCATATTTACGGGAAGGCTTGCGACCTCGATGTTGGATTAAGAAAATAGTTAGGTGTAGCCGCTTAATGTATAGGTCTGTTCGACCTTTAAATTCTTACATGATCTGAGTTCAAACCGGTTTAAGCCAGGTTGGTTTCTATCTCCAATTTATATATAGTCTTTAGTACGAGAGGACCAAGATTATAAAATATTTTTTGATTATTGAATAACAGTAATAATTTACTATTTTGGCAGAAAAGTGCCATGGATTTAGAATTCATAAATGTAAGTTTATTCTTACAGATAGTACTATGCAAATTAATGATTTTGTTTTTATTGTGTTGGAAAGTTTAGTTTTATTTGTTTGTGTACTTGTTGGGGTAGCTTTTTTAACATTATTAGAACGTAAGGTTTTAGGTTATATTCAGATTCGTAAAGGTCCCAATAAAGTAGGCTATTGTGGTGTAGTTCAACCTTTTTCAGATGCCATCAAGTTATTTACTAAGGAACAAACATTTCCTATGACTTCAAATTATTTACCTTATTATATAAGACCTGTTTTTAGTCTTTTTACTTCTTTGTTGGTGTGGTTAATTATACCCTTCTATTTTGGTCTTTTTACCTTTAATTTAGGCTTGTTATTTTTTTTGTGTTGCACGAGAATGGGAGTATATACTGTTATGATTGCTGGTTGGGCCTCTAATTCTTTATATGCTTTATTAGGAGGGTTGCGTGCTGTAGCACAGACTATTTCTTATGAAGTAAGATTGGCTTTGATTCTTATGTCTTTTATCTTTTTGGCGGGAGGCTATTCTTTAGAGTTGTTTACTTCTTATCAGTATTTTGGCTGGTTTATATTTATTAGTTTCCCATTAATGCTTATTTGATTTGCTTCTTGTTTAGCTGAGACGAATCGAACTCCTTTCGACTTCGCTGAAGGGGAGTCAGAGCTTGTTTCTGGGTTTAATATTGAATATAGAAGAGGAGGGTTTGCTTTAATTTTTATAGCTGAATACGCTAGAATTTTATTTATAAGTATATTGTTTGTAATTTTATTTTTAGGAGGAGATGTTTATTCTTTTATGTTTATTTTAAAGTTGGTTTTTATTTCTTTTCTATTTATTTGGATTCGAGGGACCCTACCCCGTTTTCGATATGATAAATTGATGTATCTGGCTTGAAAGAGCTTTTTACCTATTTCTTTAAACTATTTGGTTTTTTTTGCTGGGTTGAAGATCTGTATTTTATCATTTTTGATTTAATGTACAAATTTTAGTAAAATCAATAAGAAATTTAATTCTTTTCCTATATTTTCAAAATATAAGCTTCTAAAAGCTTATTGATTAATTTAGTATTTTATCTCATAATATAAATATGATTGGGTGGACTACATAAAATAAAAAGTATAATACTGTTAAAATCTGTCCCGTGATAATATAAGGGTCTTCTACGGGCCGGGCTCCAATTCATGTTAATAGTAATACGATGCCTACCATACTTCAGAATAAGATTTGATTGATTGGATAAAATTGTAGTCCTCGAAAATTGCTTTTTATTATTGGTATAATAAAGAGAATTGCAATGGACATAACTAATGCAATTACCCCTCCTAACTTATTTGGAATTGATCGTAGAATAGCATATGCAAATAGGAAGTACCATTCTGGTTGAATATGGACTGGGGTAACTAAAGGGTTGGCTGGGATAAAATTATCAGGGTCTCCTAATATATAGGGACTAATTAAGGATAACAATGTTAATCTTATAATTAAGATAATAAAACCTACAATATCCTTTCATGAAAAGTAGGGGTGGAAGGGGATTTTATCTCTGTCTCTGTTCACTCCAATAGGGTTGTTGGACCCGGTTTGGTGAAGGAATAATAAGTGTACCATCGTAGCCGCAGCTACAATAAACGGCAGGAGGAAGTGAAATGTGAAGAATCGTGTTAATGTTGCGTTATCTACCGCAAACCCTCCTCACACTCATTGAACTAAAGTAGTTCCTAAATATGGGATTGCTGATAATAAGTTTGTAATAACTGTAGCTCCTCAAAAGGATATTTGTCCTCATGGAAGAACATATCCCATAAATGCTGTTGCTATAACTAAGAATAGGATTACTACTCCCACTCTTCATGTATGAACATAATTATAAGAGCCATAATAAATATTACGTCCAATGTGTAAATAAATACAAATGAAGAAGAATGAAGCCCCATTTGCATGTAAGGTTCGTAATAATCATCCATAATTTACATCTCGACAAATATGATTAACACTATAAAATGCTATTTCAATATTAGCTGTATAGTGTATGGCCAGAAACAAGCCGGTTGCGATTTGAATTACTAAACATAGGCCTAAAAGAGAACCAAAATTTCATCATATTGAAATATTTGAGGGAGTGGGTAAATCAACTAATGCACTATTTGCAATTTTAAATAGAGGGTGTTTAATTCGTATTGGTTTATTCATTAGTTTCTAGGACGCAATGGTCCTTGATGTGATTTTGTAATGAACACAATTACAATTAGAGTTAAAAATAAATATAATACTATAAAGATAGTGATTGTAGCATTTGGCATATTATAAAGAGTTATTAATATAAGGTTTTCGGAGTTTTCAGAAACATTATTTATATTAAGTGTTTCTGGTGAGTTAGTGAAGGAGGTTATTATAGGGTCAATTAATATTGCACTACCTAGAATAAGAACAATAATTGTTGAGATAAAAATTATTATTACATAATTTCTTTTTTGGAATACTTCGTTTGATGCAATGCTTGTTATATAGATAAATAATACTAATATTCCTCCTAAAAATACCAGAAATAGAATATAAGAAAATCAGGTTGTGTAGGACAATGCCCCAGTTAACAAACATGTCATTAATGTTTGAATTAATAATAGGATACCCATATTTATAGGGTGGTTTATTTTGGTAAATAAAAGTCTATTTAGGGATATTAGGGCAGCGAGTAGGATTTGTCTGATTCAGAGAATAGTTTAATCATAGAATATTAATTTTGGAGATTAAAGGTGAACAATTAAGTTTTTCTCTGATAACCATTAAGGCTAAGGAAGAAAGGAGCTAAAGGAGAAAGTTCTTCTCTATTTTGGTTTACAAGACCAGTGTTTTGCTATAAACTACTAAAACTAATGTTAATTTTTTATCAGTTGGCTTTTTTTTTCTTTGCTTTTGGAGGTATTTGGTCTTTTATTTCTAAGCGTAAACACTTATTGTCTACTTTGATTAGTTTAGAGTTTATTGTTTTGGGTTTATTTTTTTATATATTTTTTATTTTTGTTATGAATTATTATGACTTATCTTTTTTGATGTATTTTTTAACTTTTGGTGTGTGTGAGGGTGCTTTGGGACTTTCTATTTTGGTTTCTATAATTCGGACACACGGTAATGATTATTTTAATACTTTTAATATACTACAATGTTAAAATTCATTTTTTTTGTCTCTTTTTTGATCCCGTCATGTTTTGTGGTTAATTATTGAGTCCTTACTTCTTTTTTATTATTTGGTTCTTTTTTATATTTTCTTTTAGGTTATATAACTTCTTCTTTTTGTTGTTTAGGGTATTATTTAAGTTCTGATATTCTTAGTTATGGCTTGATTCTTTTAAGCTTTTGAATTTGTTGTTTGATACTTTTAGCAAGAGGAGGAGTTTATAAGAATTCTAATTTCGTTTTTTGTTTTATATTGACTAATATTTTTCTTTTGTTGTTTTTAATGTTGACTTTCATGAGAACGAGTTTATTTATATTTTATTTGTTTTTTGAAAGCTCTCTCATTCCTACATTTTTTTTAATTTTAGGTTGAGGGTATCAGCCTGAACGTGTTCAGGCAGGTATTTATTTGCTTTTTTATACTTTATTTGCGTCTTTGCCCTTACTAATTGCTTTATTTAATGTTTATAGTGTCTTTGATAGTTTAAATATTATGTTATTTTTTTATTTAAATAAGGCTGATTTTAGTTGTTATATATATTTGTCTTTATTGTTAGCCTTTTTAGTAAAAATGCCTATGTTTATCTTTCATCTTTGATTACCAAAGGCTCATGTTGAGGCTCCTGTTGCAGGTTCCATAATTTTAGCTGGAGTATTACTTAAGTTAGGAGGGTATGGGTTGTTACGTGTTTTTGGGATTTTATATTTTATAGGGGTTTCTATTAATTTTATCTGAGTTGGTATTAGACTGGTAGGAGGGGTTGTTGTTAGATTAATTTGTTTACGTCAAGTAGACTTAAAGTCGTTAATTGCTTATTCTTCTGTTGCACATATAGGAATCGTTTTAGGAGGGCTTATAACTTTAAGATATTGGGGATTAAGAGGGGCCTATACTTTAATAATTGCACATGGGCTGTGTTCTTCTGGCATGTTTTGTTTGGCTAATATTAGTTATGAGCGGCTAGGTAGTCGTAGTTTATTGATTAATAAGGGCTTAATGAATTTTATGCCAAGAATGTGTCTTTGGTGATTTTTACTGAGTTCAGCAAATATGGCTGCTCCTCCTACATTGAATTTGTTGGGAGAAATTAGATTAATAAATAGTCTTATTAGCTGAAGTTGGGTTAGAATATTTATATTATGTTTTCTTTCCTTTTTTAGTGCTTCTTATACTCTTTATTTATATAGATATAGACAACATGGGAAGATTTTTTCTTCTGTATATAGCTGTAATGTAGGGTATTTGCGTGAATATTTATTATTATTTTTGCATTGAGTTCCCTTAAATGTCTTAATTTTAAAGTCTGATTTATTTTTTAATTGATTATAATTTAAGTAGTTTAATTAAAATTTTGGTTTGTGGAGCCAGAGATGCAAGAGTTTGTTGCCTTGAATCATTAATTGACGTTTAAATATCTGTTTTATTAGATTTTGTTTTTTGTTTATTTTCAGTTTATTAAATGTTGTTCTCGGGATTTATTTCTGTTTAAATAATATTTGCTATTTTATTGAGTGGGATGTTGTTAATATTAATTCTATGAATATTGTTATAACTTTCTTATTTGATTGAATATCTCTTTTATTTATGGGATTCGTGCTATTTATTTCTTCCATGGTTGTCTTTTATAGTCATAGTTATATGGAAGGAGATCCTTTCCTTTCTCGTTTTATTTTATTAGTCTTAATGTTTGTTTTGTCTATGATATTATTGATTATTAGACCAAATATAATTTCTATTTTGTTGGGGTGGGACGGATTAGGATTAATTTCTTATTTACTTGTTATTTATTATCAAAACTTTAAGTCTTATAGTGCGGGGATGTTAACAGTACTATCTAACCGGTTAGGGGACGTTGCCTTTTTATTATCTATTGCTTGAATATTAAATTATGGTAGTTGAAATTATTATTTTTATTTGAATTTTATATTTGAGAGAGTCGAGGCACAGATTATTTCTGGGTTGATGATTTTTGCTGCTATAACTAAGAGTGCTCAGATTCCTTTTTCGTCTTGGTTGCCTGCAGCTATAGCTGCCCCTACTCCCGTTTCTGCTTTGGTTCATTCTTCTACTTTGGTCACTGCTGGAGTTTATTTAATAATTCGCTTTAACAGTTTAATTGTTGGTACTGATTTTGCTAAATATCTTTTGCTTATTGGAGGGATAACTATATTTATGTCTGGTTTGGGGGCTAATTTCGAGTTTGATTTGAAGAAAATTATTGCTTTGTCTACTTTAAGCCAGTTAGGTCTTATGATGAGAATTTTATCTATGGGTTATTATAATTTAGCTTTTTTTCATTTATTAACCCATGCGCTTTTTAAGGCTTTACTTTTTATATGTGCGGGAGTAATTATTCATAATATGGGGGATTGTCAGGATATTCGTTTTATAGGAGGACTCTCTTATTTTTTACCTTTAAGCTCTTCTTGTTTTATGGTTTCTAATTTAGCATTATGTGGAATGCCTTTTTTGGCGGGGTTTTATTCTAAGGATTTAATTTTGGAAATGTGTTTAGTTAGAAATTTAAATTTTATTAGCTTTCTATTCTTTTTTGTATCTACTGGGCTTACTGCTTGTTATACTGCTCGTTTAATTTATTATAGAATGGTCGGGGAGGTTAATATGTCTTCCTGTTATGGGCTTTCGGATGAAGGTTGATGAATATTAAAGGGAATAATAGGGATATTATTTATGGCTGTTTTGGGAGGAAGTTTATTAAGTTGAGTTATTTTCCCTATCCCTTCTATAATTTGCTTACCAATATTTTTAAAGTTATTGGCATTAGTTGTTAGTATTGTGGGAGCTTGAATAGGGTATCAGTTTTCAATTTTACATTTTGGAGGCTCCCTATTTAGATTGAAGCATGTTTTTTCTTCTTTTTTTATAGGGTCTATGTGATATATACCTTATATTAGCACTCGGGGGATCTATTTTTATCCTATTAATTTGGGTAGTATATTTCTTTCAAGTTTTGATCAGGGGTGATGTGAGTATATAGGGGCCCAGGGAATACACAATTACTTTAAAAATTTAAGAATTTATAATCAGAGATATCAAAATAATTTTTTAAAAATTTACTTGGTTTTTTTTATAATTTGAATTACGTTGATTTTATTTTTATATTACTTGAGTAGCTTAAAATTTTAAAAGTGTAACATTGAAGCTGTTAAGATGGTATGAATACCCTTAAGTA